AGAGATTTTTCAATCTCATCGATCTCATAAGTATCATACCAAATCCCATCAATCGAATCACTTTTTCGAGAAATACGAGACATCTAAGTCATACAAGTAAAGAGATCTATTCATGGATAAGAAAAGGGCAAAGGTTTCAGACTCATGATGAAATAGAATCCTGGATCGAGACCTGTGATTGGTTTTTGGATGAAGAGAGAGTTTACTCGTTTCATTTCTCCACCTTAAGGCCAGAAAAAGGGATTGATCAAATTCTATGGAGTCTGACTCATATTGATCGTTTAGTAAAGAGTGACTATGGTTATCAAATGTTTGAACAAGCGGGAGCAATTTACTTACGATACTTAGTTGACATTCATCAAAAGGATCTAATGAATTATGAGTTCAATACATCCTGTTTAGCAGAAAGACGGCTATTCCTTGCTCATTATCAGACAATCACTTATCCACAAACCTCGTGTGGGGCTAATAGTTTTCATTTCCCATCTCATGGAAAACCAAAACCCTTTTCGTTCCGCCTAGCCCTATCCCCCTCTAGGGGTATTTTAGTGATAGGTCCTATAGGAACTGGACGATCCTATTTGGTCAAATCCCTAGCGGCAAACTCCTATCTTCCTTTCATTACGGTATTTCTTAACAAGCTGGATTTGCAAACAGTTATTGATGATCTCGATCCTGATGAGGACTATATGGAAGCGCTTGATGGTGTGGATATTGATGGTATTGATGATGATAGCGATCCTGCTAAGGAATATATGGATGCGCTTAAAGATGTGGATGATATTAATGATCGTGACTATATTTATTCGAACTTGGACTCGGACCCGGAGCTGAGGGAGGAGTATACGGTGGATGATGAGATACTTAGGTATATCATCGAGTTGGAAATAGATCTAGCTTCTATCAACTTGCAATTCGAATTGGCAAGAACAATGTCTCCTTGCATAGTATGGATTCCAAACATTCATGATCTGTATGTGGATGAGTCGGAGTCCCTCGGTTTATTATTGAACTATCTCTCCGGGGATTGTGAAAGACGGTCCACTAGAGATATTCTTGTTATTGCTTCGACTCATAGTCCCCAAAAAGTGGATCCCGCTCTAATAGCTCCGAATAAATTAAATACATGCATTAAGATACGAAGGCTTCTTATTCCACAACAACGAAAGCACGTCTTCACCCTTTCATATACTAGGGGATTTCACTTGGAAAAGAAAATGTTCCATACTAATGGATTCGGGTCCATAGCCATGGGTTACAATGCACGAGATCTTGTAGCAATTACCAACGAGGCCCTATCGATTAGTATTACACAGAAGAAATCAATTATAGACACTAATACAATTAGATTCGCTCTTCATAGACAAACTTGGGAGTTGCGAGCCCATGTAAGACCGGTTCCGGATCATGGGATCCTTTTCTATCAGATAGGAAGGGCTGTTGCACAAAATGTACTTATAAATAATTGCTGCCTTATAGATCCTATATCTATCTATATGAAGAAGCAATCATGTTACGAAGGGGATCCTTATTTGTACAAATGGTTCTTCGAACTTGGAACGAGCATGAAGAAATTAACGATACTTCTTTATCTTTTGAGTTGTTCTGCCGGATTGGTCGCTCAAGATCTTTGGTCTCTACCCGGACCCGATGAAAAAAATTGGATCACTTCTTATAGACTCGTTGAGACGGATTCTGATCTAGTCGATGGCCTAGTAGAAGTAGTAGAAGGCGCTCTGGTGGGATCCTCGCTTCTTCGGCCCGAACCAAGGAATCCCTTAGAGATGATGGAAAATGGATCTCGTTCTATCTTTGATCGTAGATTTCTCTATGAATCGGAGTTAAAAGAATGGGCAGAAGGCACCGACCCGCAACAGTTAGCGGAGGATGTAGTCGATCACATAGTTTGGGCTCCTAGAATATGGCAACCTTGGGGCTTTCTATTTGATTGGATCGAAAGGCCCAATGAATTGGAATTTCCCTATTGGGCCAGGTCATTTCGGGGCAAGCCGATCATTTCTGATGAAGTTAATGATGAATATTTTGATTATGCATTTTATGGTGAAGGGGATGATGGATATGATGAAGAGGATGAGCGTCAAGAGAATGATTGGGAGTTCTTGCAGAGTGAAACCCCGGGACGAGATCGATCTTCCAAAGAACAAGTCTTTTTTCGAAAAGGCCAATTCATTTGGGACCCTGGAGATCCACTCTTTTACATATTCAACGATGAGCTCTCTGTCTTTCTGTTTTCACATCGAGAATTCTTTGCAGATCAAGAGATGTCAAAGGGGCTTCTTCTGACTTCCCAAGGGGAGACTCTATATAAACGCGGGTTTAGCAAGAAACCGAAAGAAAAGTACTTCGAATTTTTGATTAATCGCCAGAGACGGAGACGGCTTAGAACCATTAGTTCATTATATAATAGATCTTTCCGTTCTAATATTCAATCCGCGAGTTATCAGTACTTATCAAATCTGTTCCTATCTAACGGAAGGCT